ACACATTGATTCTTTTTTTCGCAATTTTTTTTTGAACCGTATGCATCCAAAGGTGCACGTACGGTGCCTAAGGGAACCAATTTTGTCCTAATCAACCGACTTTATCGAGAAAGATTACTTTTTTTAGGCCAAGAAGTTGATAGCGAGATCTCGAATCAACTTGTTGGTCTCATGGTATATCTCAGTATAGAAGATGCTACTAGGGATCTTTATTTATTTATAAACTCTCCCGGCGGATGGGTAATACCAGGAATAGCCATTTATGATACTATGCAATTTGTGCCACCCGATGTGCATACAATATGCATGGGATTAGCCGCTTCAATGGGATCTTTCATTCTGGTCGGAGGAGAAATTACCAAACGTATAGCATTCCCTCACGCTTGGCGCCAATGAGTTTTTTTATTTGAAAAAAAAAAGGAAGACTATGCCTTCGCCATATTGAATATGAATAATAAGTAATAATAGCATGGCACTTCGAGTTCGATATGAGCAAACCATTATTGTTTTTTTCATAACATGAGATTTTATGTCGAGATAGTAGTATGAAATAGAGGTCATTTCGGATTTGATCTTATGTGTCGGGGGTACATTTCAGCGTCACAAACCATTCTTTTTCACACCAGAATTCTCTTTCTGGTATTTATGTTATGAAAGAAAAAGTACAAAAATGAAAAAAAAAAAGATCATTTTTTTCCTTATTTGATCGTATCAGAAAGGAACTTTGGGATTGCTAAATCACAGACAAAATAAATATATAAAGCAACAGAACCATCATAGTATTTTTTTTACTCCTACGAAAGGAAGGGTGGTAAATGGATCATTCAACGATCCGGATCGGATGGATTCTATTTCTTTCTTCAATAGAATAGAAGAGAAGAAAAAGTAAATTCCATTGTAGAGCCGTATGCACAAAAGATGCCTGTACGGTTGTACAATTCTATTTTTTTTTCTTATATTTTTTTTATCCCTTACTTTAGCCCAATCATGCAAGATAGAAGAACCCTTCATGATGTTATATCAATATCATCAGGGTTATGATTCACCAACCTGCTAGTTCTTTTTATGAGGCACAAGCAGGCGAATTTATCCTGGAAGCGGAAGAACTACTGAAACTTCGCGAAACCCTCACAAAGGTTTATGTACAAAGAACGGGTAATCCTTTATGGGTTGTATCCGAAGACATGGAAAGAGATGTTTTTATGTCAGCAACAGAAGCCCAAGTTCATGGCATTGTTGATCTTGTAGCGGTCGAAAGTGAAAATACTAGGGATTTTGTGTAAATCCATTTCAAACCATAATTCGAATTTTCTGCGATTTGATATTGAATAGAAAAAAAATTCACGATCATCAATCATCAGGTTAAGATCGATCTAAACCAACCCATTCCATTCTAGAATTCTATATATACATACGACATGCCAACTATTAAACAACTTATTAGAAACACAAGACAGCCAATAAGAAATGTCACGAAATCTCCCGCTCTTAGAGGATGTCCTCAGCGTCGAGGAACATGCACTAGGGTGTATGTGCGACTCGTTCAGATCATGAATTCGAAAAAATGAAACAATTTTCCAGTATCAATGACCAGTACCAATGAATAGGATAGATAGAGAAGAACTATCATATACCTATATTGTGTTTGGAATTTATGGTTTACATTGGTGCAAATCCAATCAGCTAGATTTGAGAGGAAAAGCAATTCCCCATTGGGGGCAAATAGTTATCCATTAAGCGGAGGAAATGGTATTATAAGAAGCAAAAAGGTTATACTCCTATTCTTGAAAGAACGGACTAACAGGGTCAGCTACCTAGCCAACTTTCATAATTAAATGCCGTCACTGTATAGATAACTCTTATTGTGAAAAGAACTATTACTGTATAATTGATGGGTAGAGCCAAAGAGTGTGAACTATACAAGTTAACAATAACATTTGATAAAATGAAAGAAGAGGCTCCGGTGTATAGAGAGGACCTCACCGTTAAAAAAAAAAGTAACCATAGAAACGATGGAACCCATTATTTTTTTTTTTATTTGGTATCGTTAGAATTTCTTATTTCCAGGTGAAATGCCTGGAAGGAATAAAAAATCGTGGTTGGGGAAAGTCATAGTAGCAAAAGCCATTGGAATTTATATTTTATATATCGGAATAATCCGTTTTGTTATTAATTGACGGGGGGTAAAGGATGACTGAAAGAAGAGAAATCAATTAGTTATTCATTAAGGTTTAATTTGATTCAATGACCAGAGTTAGACGAGGATATACAGCTCGGAAACGTCGAACAAAAATTCGTTTATTTGCATCAACCTTTATTGGGGCTCATTCAGGACTTACTCGAACGACTACTCAACAGAAAATGAGAGCTTTGGTTTCCTCTCATCGAGATAGAGGCAGGCAAAAGAGGGATTTTCGTAGTTTGTGGATCACTCGAATAAATGCAGTAATTCGTGAGAATAAGGTATTCTATAATTATAGTAGATTAATACCAAATCTGTACAAGAAGCAATTGCTTCTTAATCGTAAAATACTTGCGCAAATATCTATATCAAATAAGAATTGTCTTTACATGATTTCCAATAAGATTATCAAATAAAGGATATGATATTATAAAATATAATACAGAAATGATTGAAATTGAAACAGAATTCCCCGGAGAATGAACTCCGGGAAGATAGAATAAAAAAAATTAAGTAAGATAAGTAGTAGGAATGAACGAACATGTTTCAATAAAAAAAAAAGATTTCTTCTTCCCCAATTTTTTATTTCTTATAACACAAGAAATAAATCGGGATTCTAGGCCTTTTGAACAAAACATCAATCTGAGCTTGAGTTCCGATTGGAGTTTTGAGTCAATTGAGGAGTATGCTTATTTATTTCTGGTTCTAGGACCAGTAGTTTTGGGGATCGACTCGGCTCTCTCAAATTGTTTCTCATTATTAAGAAAAGGTAACAAAGATAAAATACGAGCTTGTTTTATAGCAAGAGTAATTAATCGTTGTTGTTTCAAGGTCAATTTATTCACCCGTCTAGATAATATTTTTCCTTGTTCACTAATAAATCGACTAATTAAACTCATGTTTCTATAATCGATTCGATCCCCCGATCCAATTGGGGACAAACGCCTACGAAAGGATCGCTTGTATTTACGAAAAGGTTGCTTGGATTTATCCATGGTTTATTCCTTATCTCTAAAATTATATTTCTTTATTCATTTCAGATCTGACCGAAATAGGCTTTGATTCGCATCGTTTATATTATACATATCATATATAATACATATCATATGTATGTATATATATATATGTATATGAAAATTAAATCGGGTTTGATTTGTATTGTATATATTATGTATATTATATATGTTAAGTTAAGAAAAAATATGTTAACTTAAATATGTTAAGTTCTTCCTCTTCCTGTTCCTTGGAAAGATCGCGCACACGTTCCGTTCCATCTATTTCTTTATTTCCCCATGAATCGTATGCTTGTGACAATAGCGACAAAATTTTCTCAATTCTAATCGACTGGATGTATTGTGTCGATTCTTTTGAGTAATATATCTAGAAATACCCGGCGATTCTTTATTGACACCATTTCGGACACAACTGGTACATTCCAAAATAACTCTGACTCTGACATCTTTACCCTTGGCCATGAACCCCCTTTTTATTTTGGATCGACTTAACTTCTTCTATTTTCGACCCGAACTGAAGAAGAATAAAAGAAAAAAAAAAAAAAAATAAGAAAATCAATAGAAGTTACTAACTTGAAATTCCATTTTCATTTCTAAAGATTTCATTGTGTTGTATGTGTTGTAATTATATAATTACAATTAATATTAATAGAGTAATATAATAGTAATAATTAATAATAAAGTAATAATTAAGTAATACAATTTCTTTCTAACTATCAATTATTCCTATCTTAAATCCCAATATTTCATTTAAGTATCTTCTTTCTATGCTATGATTTCGTGGATTCTTCCCTAGATCTGGATACAGATTTCCATTTCTGTTCCCCAAAATTCGATTTTAGATTCAACAGATTTTTGTCGAGGTTCAATACACTTTTTCTTTTTCTTTCCTTCCTATCCTCCTCCTATCCTAAAGAACTGAAAAAAAAGGAAGGGGCGAAATTTTAGTCACGTCACGTAGAATTTTATCCCTAATTTTCTTCATTTCTTCGCATATTAATAACTAGAATTAAAAAAAGGGGAATGACAAGGCATCTGGGAATAAACGATTAATTTCTATCAATAGACCTGCTAAAGACCCAAACCATAGAGTAGTTAGCACAGGTGCCACGGAGAGATATGTTTTTATATCTCGCATTGAAAATCCTCCTTCTTTATTGTAATACATATATGTATGGTCAGATGTTGTAGTTCAAGATCATTTGTATTTTTTTTTTTACTTTACGTGGAATTCCTAACTAAAATAGATATGTACAATGAACCGATAGATGAGATTTTCCTGTCCCTAAAAAATAAAAAGATGACCCCTTCTTCCTGAGCATTTCCGATAAATTTTTATTCTTTTTTTTATATGATACGCCGATAAGATAAATTTTAATTTTTTTTTATACGTTAGGTTTCAGATGTATAAAATTTTTTTATTATATGAAACCAAAAAGAAGAAATGACAAGAAAATTGTATATAGATAGAATAGAGGGGAAAATAACAATGTGGAAAACAAGACAGGTATTTTGTACAATGACACTGTACAAGAACTTTTAAAAGGGATGTAGCGCAGCTTGGTAGCGCGTTTGTTTTGGGTACAAAATGTCACGGGTTCAAATCCTGTCATCCCTACCTATTACTTCTCTTATGGGCAGTAACGAGGGATTAATTAAGATCGATTGAAATTGGACATAATCTTTCATTTTTGCATGCTATACGTATACAAGATATGTTTGGGGGTAAAAAACCCTTTTCTTTACACTACAGTTGTATCTCCTATAATAAGAAAGCGCTCTTAGTTCAGTTCGGTAGAACGCGG